AGTGAGATGCCTGAATAAAGGATTACTTTGATAGAGTAAATCATGCACAATTATGCTCTTACTATAAATAATTAGATAAGCTAATATTAAGCTTATAGGTTCATACCCTATCAATAGAAGTAAAACCTTCTTCTAATTAATAAATATTAAAACAATAATAACAAGACTAACTTTAAGAACCCTTATAGTAATATCATCAACCAATTGACTAGGAATGTGGATTAGTATAGAAATTAACATAATCAGATTCATCCCTATAATAAAAATAAATAACAAAGAAAGAAGTAAAAGAATAATAGTATATTTCCTAGCTCAAAGAATTGGTTCATCATTAATATTATATTCACTAGTTTCGATATGATTATTGTCCCCCGGTAATTATAGAAGAACGCTTATGAATTTAATAACATTTAGACTAATAATTAAAGCAGGCATAGTACCTGCACATACATGAATAGTAGTAACCATAAACAATCTAGATTGAATAAAATGTCTCACATTAATAACATGACAAAAACTCGCCCCTTTATCAGTAATATACACTACCATTCACAATTCAAGAATTGTGCTAATAATAATCTGTATTAACATTTTAGTAGGATCTATTGGAGGTATTAACCAAACTTCTTTACGAAAAATCATAGCATACTCAAGAATTTCACATATAAGATGAATAACTGCAATAATATTATTTAGAAAAATAGCCTGATTCATTTATTTAATAGCTTACTCTATTATAAGCGTATTAATTGTACTGTTATTAAATAAAGAAAACCTTATATATATTAACCAGCTTAGAATAACAAATAATATAAATAAATTACTAATTAGAATTAACCTATTAAGAATAGCAGGAATACCCCCACTAATAGGATTTATCCCTAAATGAATAGCAATCCAAGGTCTTATTGAAGAAAATATAATTATCCTCACATTAATTCTAACTATAAGATCACTAATTACATTAACATTCTATCTGTCAATTATTTACCCTATATTAATAATCAGAGTCATTACTAATAAAATTAGTATAACTAATACCGAACAAAAATTTACAGTTATAACAATTGTATCAACAATATTACCATTAATATTAACTTATAATGCTTTTAACCTATAAAGCTTTAAGTTAATAAAACTATTAGCCTTCAAAGTTAAAATTACATTTAAATAAATATGTAAGCTTTAGTCAACAATAACACCATCAAACTTGCAATTTAACATCCTAAACATAGAATATAAAGCTTAATAATAAGGGGCTTCTAAGCCATACATAAATTTACAATTTACGACCTAATTATACTTCAGACACCTTATTCTTGAATAAATGAATATTCTCAACCAACCATAAGGATATCGGAACCCTTTATTTTATATTCGGAGTAATATCCGGAATATTAGGATTATCCATAAGATGAATTATCCGAATTCAATTAGCATCCCCAGGGTCACTAATCGGGAATGATCAAATTTTTAATGTAATCGTTACAGCCCACGCATTCGTTATAATCTTTTTCATAGTTATACCCATTATAATTGGAGGATTCGGTAACTGATTAGTACCATTAATAATTGGAGCCCCAGATATAGCGTTTCCACGAATAAACAATATAAGATTCTGATTATTACCACCGTCCCTAACCATAATAACAGCTAGAATATTCGCCGGCACAGGCAGAGGTACGGGGTGAACAGTATACCCCCCACTATCCAGAAATATAGCCCATCAAGGAGCTTCAGTAGACTTAACAATCTTTTCACTTCACCTAGCAGGTGTCTCATCAATTTTAGGAGCAATTAACTTCATTACTACTATTATTAATATACGACCAGAAGGTATAAATATAGAACGAACACCACTATTTGTCTGATCTGTAGGCCTAACTGCCCTACTCCTATTAATATCATTACCAGTACTAGCTGGTGCTATTACTATACTATTAACAGACCGAAATCTAAATACATCATTCTTCGACCCAGCAGGGGGAGGGGACCCAATCCTATACCAACACTTATTTTGATTTTTTGGGCACCCAGAAGTCTACATTTTAATCCTGCCAGGATTCGGAATAATTTCCCATATCATCGCACAAGAAAGCGGGAAACTAGAAACCTTTGGAACATTAGGTATAATTTATGCAATAGCTTCAATTGGAATTCTAGGATTCATCGTATGAGCCCATCATATATTTACTGTAGGAATAGATGTAGATACACGAGCATACTTTACATCAGCAACCATAATCATTGCTGTACCAACAGGTATTAAAATCTTTAGATGATTAGCCACAATACATGGATGTAAAATCAATTATTCCCCTCAAATAATATGAGCAATAGGGTTCGTATTTCTATTCACCGTAGGTGGTATAACAGGAGTAGTACTGGCAAACTCTTCTATTGACATCGTCCTTCATGATACATATTATGTAGTAGCCCATTTCCATTACGTACTATCAATAGGAGCAGTATTTGCTATTATAAGAGGATTCATTACATGATTTCCATTATTTACAGGACTAACAATAAACCCCAAATGACTTAAAATTCAGTTTATAACCACATTTATTGGAGTTAACATAACATTCTTCCCACAACATTTCTTAGGACTAGCAGGTATACCACGCCGATACTCTGATTACCCAGACTCATTCGCAACATGGAATGTTGTTTCATCTATTGGATCAACAATTTCCACAATAAGAATAATTATATTTTTCATAATTATATGAGAAAGATTTGTATCAATACGAAAAATTTTATATCAAAATAATATAGTATCAAGAATTGAATGACTCCAAAGTTATCCACCAGCTGAACATTCATACTATGAACTACCCATCTTGACTAATTAGTCTAATATGGCAGATCATAAGTGCAATGAACTTAAGCTTCATATATAAAGATAATTCTTTTATTAGAATTGGCAACATGAAAGATAATATCCTTGCAAGATGCAAGATCATCCATTATAGAACAATTAATATTCTTCCATGATAATACTATAATACTAATCATTATAATTTTAATTATTATTACGTACATAATAGCATTCACAATAACTAATAAAATTATTAACCGATATCTTCTACACGGAGAAACAATCGAAACCATTTGAACAATTATACCAGCAATCATCTTAATAATAATTGCACTACCCTCATTACGCATCCTATATATAATAGATGAGATAATAAACCCAGCAATCACAGTAAAGGCGATTGGACACCAATGATATTGAAGATACGAATATTCAGACTTCAAAAACATCGAATTCGAATCATACATAAAAAGAGACAGAGACTTAAAAACTAACCGCCTCCTAGACGTAGACAACCGTACAGTTTTACCCATAAATATACCTATCCGACTGATTACTACATCAACAGATGTAATCCATTCATGAGCTATACCAAGACTTGGTGTAAAGGTAGATTCAACACCCGGACGACTAAATCAAGTCTTCATTAATACAAACCGGCCAGGTTTAATATACGGACAATGCTCAGAAATCTGCGGTGCAAATCACAGATTCATGCCTATTGTTGTAGAGAGAGTTCCAATAAAAACATTTTATAGCTGAGTATCAGAACAATCATTAAGTGGCTGAAATAAATAAGCATTGGTCTCTTAAACCAAAACATAGTTTAATAACTCTTAATGAGTTAATTAGTTTACAACAAAACATAATCTTGTCAAGATTAAAACATTAATTTAGTATTAACTACATACCACATATATCCCCAATAATATGAAGAGCCACTTATATAACCGTAATCGGTATTTTAATATTAATGTCTACAATAATATTCTTCTATTTTGCACCCAAGAGCAAAAAGTGCAAAACAGAAAGTAACCCTACTCACCATTGACAATGATAAGAAACCTATTTAGCTCATTTGACCCAGCCACTTCTATTAATCTATCATTAAACTGAATAGCCATAACACTATTCTGCTTAATCATCCCGTACCCATTCTGAGTTATACCCAATCAATATAGTGTAATATTTCACAATATTAGAAATACTTTATTTTCAGATTACAAAAGATTAATCAACAAAAAATCCCCTATCATGTTAATATTAATCTCATTATTTATTTTCATTATACTTAATAATCTAATAGGCTTATTACCCTATGTGTATACAAGATCAAGACAACTATCTTTTTCATTAGCCCTAGCTATACCATTGTGAATAAGATTCATGTTATTTGGCTGAATTAATAACTGTAACCATATATTTGCACATTTAATCCCTTCGGGGACCCCTGCAGTGCTAATACCATTTATAGTATGCATTGAAACTACAAGAAATATTATTCGACCAGGGTCACTTTCAGTGCGGCTAACTGCCAATATAATCGCTGGTCACTTATTAATAACCCTGTTAGGTAATAATATAACTAATTGTTCACCCTTAATTATACCTATAATTTTAATTATTCAAATGATATTAATATGATTTGAGACAGCAGTTTCATTAATTCAAGCTTATGTATTTTCAGTTCTAAGAACCCTGTATTCAAGAGAAGTAATTTAATGAAATCAAATCACCCTTATCACTTAGTTGATCAAAGACCATGGCCATTAACTGGATCAATTGGAGCTATAACATTTACCACAGGTACAGTTGCATGATTTCACCTTAATGATTGTAAAACTATAACAGTGGGAGTAATTCTCCTACTCTTAACTATGTACCAGTGATGACGAGATATTGTACGTGAAAGAACATATCAGGGACTTCATACCTCTAAGGTAGTAGCTGGATTAAAAATTGGTATAATCTTGTTTATTATTTCAGAAGTAATATTCTTCGTGTCATTCTTTTGGGCATTCTTACATAGAAGATTATCTCCTACAGTAGAAATTGGAATAACATGACCACCCAAGGGGATTGAAACATTTAATCCGATAGAAATTCCTCTATTAAATACCACAATTCTTTTATGTTCAGGAATTACAGTAACATGAGCCCACCACAGATTAATAGAAGGTAAACACACAGAGGTTACTAAAAGTTTAACAATAACAGTAATTATAGGATTAGTGTTTACTATATTTCAAGCATACGAATATATAGAAGCCAAATTTTGTATTTCAGACTCCATCTACGGCTCAGTATTCTTTATAAGAACAGGGTTCCATGGAATTCATGTAATTATAGGTACTACATTCTTAAGTATGTGCTTATTACGCCATCTACGTTGCCACTTTTCATCTATACACCATTTTGGGTTCGAAGCGGCTGCATGATACTGACACTTTGTAGATGTAGTATGATTATTTTTATACATTCTAGTATATTGATGAGGAAGATATTTATTTAGTACAAGAAATATAACTGACTTCCAATCAGTAGATCTATATTATAGAATAAATAATAGCAACAAATATAATTATAGTAACAATAGCCGCAGCATTATCAATTATTCTAATATTATTATGTACATTAATTTCAATTAAAATAACAAAAGATCGAGAGAAGTCCTCACCATTTGAATGCGGGTTTGATCCAATAAGAAGACCACGTAATCCATTTTCAATCCAATTCTTTCTAATTAGAATAATCTTCCTAGTATTTGATGTAGAAATTGCTATTATTATCCCTATAATCGTAATCTTTAAAACTAGATCAATATGGACATGAATAATAGTAATATCCTCATTCCTAATCGTATTAATTTTAGGCCTGTATCATGAATGAAATAATGGAGCCCTTAAATGAATTAATTAGGGGTTATAGTTAAAAATAACATCTAAATTGCAATTAGAAAGTACTATAAAGTTATCCTCGACTTACACAAGCAATGAAGTAAAATTTACAATTAGTTTCGACCTAATCCATTAAGAGAAATAATCTCCTTGCTTGATTAATTGAAGCCAAAACTTTAGAGGCCTTTCATTGTTAATGAAATAATTGATTAATAATCCAATTAAAGGGGACCATCGAAATAAAAGAAGCTGCTAACTATCTTTTAAAGCGGTTAAATTCCGTTTATCCCTTATTTATATAGTTTATAAAAAACATATCATTTTCAATGATAAAAAGAGTTTTACTCTATAAATACTTAAAAAGTTAGACTTATCTTAATATCTTCAATATTACACTTTAAACTTAAGCTATTCAAGTAAAGAAATATAAAAATTACAATTAACATAGATAAAATAGATAAATTAAAAACATGAAGCAATACACGCTTCTCAATAAATGAAGCCCTCTTAATTAAATAAACCAACTTCCCCAAAGTAGAGTATTCAAACCAAACCCCAAAATACCTGTTTGATAGCTTAGAATTATTAATTCAACTGTAATATAAAATGTATATTCTAAAGGAGGGAGTAGATATCATTAAATTCAACAAATTTTTAAATAATGGTAAATTAACTATATAATTATAATAGCTAAAATTTTTAAAAACAGTGCCTATTACAAATGACACAATTATAGATAATATTACTAATGGCCCTAGATCAATTAAAGAAACTTCATAATTATAAAATAAAACCCAGTGAAGCATACTACCACCAATAATAGATATTACACAAAGTAAAATTATAGAACAAGATATTACCAAATCTTCTTCACAACAAACAACTACAAATGAACTCATCCCAGGTACCACAGAGTAATAAACTAACCGTATTCTATAAATAGAAGTAGTACAAATAGACAATATAAGAATAATACCTATCATTAAATTACAACCCGAACCTAAGATACTATCCAAAGCAGCATGCTTTCTATAGAACCCAGTCAAGTAAGGTACACCACACAAGGATAAAGTTGAAATCAAAAAACACGAAAAAGTTACAGGCAAAAATATAATAGATCTACCCATATGTCGAATATCTTGAGAGTCACCTATACAATGAATAATTAAGCCAGCGCACAAGAAAAGTAAAGACTTAAAAAAAGCATGACTAATCAAGTGAAAAAATGAGCATATTCAATCTCCTCTAAATAAAATAACTATTATAAATCCCAGCTGGCTCAAGGTAGAAAGAGCAATAATTTTCTTAAGATCATATTCAAAAATAGCGCCAACTCCAGAAATTACTATAGTGAGGCAGGATAAAACTATAAACAATGAATTTCTCAAATCATTAAAAACTATGTTAAATCGAATAAGTAAATAAACTCCAGCCGTAACTAAGGTAGAAGAATGCACTAGGGCCGAAACAGGAGTAGGTGCAGCCATAGCTGCAGGCAACCAGGTAGAAAAAGGTACCTGAGCACTCTTAGTAAAAGATGCTAAAATAACCAACCAACCCAAATACAAAGAATAAAACGAGTCACCATTAAATATATATTTAAAAGAAAAACTTCCTCAATCTATTATAAAACCTAAAGTTAACAAAATAGCTACATCACCGATACGATTAGTAAGAATAGTCAACATACCTGCATTATAAGATTTATAATTATTAAAGTAAATAACTAAGCAATATGAAATCAACCCTAGGCCATCCCAACCTAATATAAGACTAAATATATTAGGTCTAATAATTAATATCATTATAGAAAAAACAAATAATAGAACCACATAAAGAAATCGCACATTGTACAAATCATAGGATATATAAACTTCTCTATAAAAGATAACTATAGAAGAGATAATTATTACGCTACCTATAAAAATCAAGGCAATATCATCAAAATAAAATCTTATTCTAAAAACGATAGAATTAATAGAAAAAAATTCATAATCTAACAACAGCTCATAAGAATATAAATTAAATAATAAACCTAAAAAAAATGATACAACCCCCAAAACCAGGAGATAAAAAGAGTATAAAAAATATAAAGAAATAATCATTAACTTAAAGTATATAATACACCTATAATTCCACAAATTATCATTCTAAAGTAAACTATTTAAGCCTTAAATACAGTAAAAAGAGTCTAATATTATAAACATAAAATTTAAAGGTAACCAATGAACAAACAATAGTAAATATTCACGCACATTAACAGGTAAAAACGGATGACCTGAATAATAGCCATGCTGAGTAATAGAGTATAAGTAAATTCTTACACCACAGCTCAAAAACGACGAAACAGCTAAAAGGGATAATCCAGGGATACCCCAAGAAGCAACACCGCCAATAATCAAAACCTCACCAAACAAGTTTAAAGAAAAAGGACTAGCCATATTATTAGCACAAAATATGAACCAAAATATTCTAAGGACTGGAGCCACAGTAATTAAACCCTTATTAATATAAATACTTCGAGTACAAGTACGTTCATAGCATAAATTTACTAGACAAAATAAACCAGATGAACACAAACCATGGCCGATAACAATTAAGATAGAACCCAATATGCCAAAATAGTTAAACATCAAAAATCCCCAAATTACTATACCTATATGAAATACAGAAGAATAAGCCACCAAAGATTTTATGTCAATCTGATATAAACACAAAACACCAGCATAAACTATACCAAAAGCAGAAATACAGATAATGTAAGCATTACAAGTCAAGTTATTGTTAATAAAGAATATAACCTTATAGATACCATAACACCCTAATTTCAAAAGAACCCCAGCCAAAATTATTGAACCCGAAATAGGTGCTTCAACATGAGCCCTAGGTAACCAATAATGTAAAAACGCCATAGGCACCTTAACCAGGAAAGCTAATAATAGTCCTAAATATAAATAAATATTAAAATCCAAGCGAATCAAATAAAAAAATAAAGTAAACACAGAGTACTTAACTCAGGCGATAGAAACCAATATAGGTAAAGAAGCAAACAATGTATAAAAAAGAAAATAAATACCAGCTATGCCACGTTCAGGCTGATATCCCCACCCAAAAATAAGAAAAAGGGTGGGGATAATAGATCCCTCAAACATAATATAAAACATAAATAGATTTGTTGTACTAAAACATAAAACTAGAATAATATTCAAAACTATTAATAACCCAGTGAAGTAACAACTTGAACTAGTTAAACTTACCCTAAAAGAGGCAATAAACATTAATAATACAATTCATAAAGTTAATATTACTAATCAATAAGAAATTATATCCAGGGCAAAGCCAAAGCTATAAAATGTGCCAAAACCACAGACGGGATAAAAAATTATTATAAAAATAATTATAAAAAATACAGAAACTAAAATTCATCAATTACAAGGAAGGCTAAGGGACAAAAATAATAAAGGAAAAATTAGCTTTATCATAAAGGAGACATTCTAGATAGTAAATCATTACCGTAATTACGTATTATTAGCACCAATACAGCCAACCCTAAGACTGCTTCACTTACTATTATGGCAAGAAAAATTAAAATAAGGTAAGACATTGAACCATCCGATAAAGAAATTAGTGATACACCATAAATATGCAATAAAACAAGATATTCAAGGCTTAATAAAGATAATAGAACATGACGCTTGTTAAACACATAAGATAATAAACCCCCCACTAACATAAATAAATTAATAATAAGTTTTAATAGTTTAATATAAAATAATGATCTTGTAAATCATAGATAGTGATCACTTTAAAACTTCAGTAAAACGAGCTAATCGCATCTTTAACCTCCAAAATTAATGTTTTAAATAAACTACTTACTGAAATTAAGTTAATTATATCAATTCTTATAACCACTAGCATAATAATATCCATAACTAAAACCCCTATTAGAAAGGGCGGCACACTAGTCTTAGCTACCTTTTCAGTAGCCTTAATAATAGGTTATATTATATCCACATTCATATTCTCATACATCTTTATTATTATTATAATAAGAGGAATAATAGTAATATTTATGTATATAGCCGTAATTATATCAAATAATAAATTTAAATTATCAATCACCATAGTACTAACAATAGTAATATCAATATTAATATGCATATTAATTAATGAGCCCCAAGAACCATCCACTCAAAATGAAGAGAATCACTTACTGGTAAACCTAGTGTTAAATTGACAAATTACTATAATAGTAGTTATCCTTCTCTTATTTATTATAATTGTAACAGTAAATATAATCACAACAAACAGTGGACCACTACGTATAAAGAGATAATGAACAAACCACTCCGTAAAAGAGATCCAATAATTTCAATTGCAAACAACGCATTATGAGATTTACCAGCACCTTCATCAATTTCATTATGGTGAAACTTCGGATCATTATTAAGCATATGCCTAATAATTCAAATTATTACAGGACTATTCTTAGCTATGCACTATACAGCCAACATCGAATTAGCCTTCAAAAGAGTAATTCACATCTGCCGTGATGTAAACTCGGGGTGAATATTACGCTCATTACATGCTAATGGTGCCTCCCTATTCTTTGTATGTTTATATATACACGTAGGACGAGGTTTATATTATGGATCCTATAAACTGAAACACACTTGAATAGCCGGAGTTATTATATTACTATTAACTATAGGCACTGCATTTTTAGGCTACGTTTTACCTTGAGGCCAAATATCTCTATGAGGTGCAACAGTAATCACCAACTTATTATCAGCAGTACCATATTTAGGAAGCACGTTAGTAAAATGATTATGAGGAGGATTTTCCGTTGACAATGCTACCTTAACTCGATTTTTTGCCTTACATTTCATTATACCATTTGTTATTACAGCAATAACAATAATTCACCTACTTTTCTTACATCAAACTGGATCTAATAATCCATCAGGTACAAATAGAAACATTGACAAAGTACCATTCCACCCATATTTTACAATTAGGGATGTAATAGGGGCAATATTCACAATCACTATTTTCATAATAGTAGTACTATTAGAGCCCCGATTACTAAGCGACCCAGAAAACTTTATCCCGGCCAACCCATTAGTCACACCTGTACACATTCAACCAGAATGATATTTCCTATTTGCATATGCCATTTTACGATCAATCCCAAACAAACTAGGGGGAGTAATTGCAATAATTATGTCAATTCTTATTATTACAGTACCTATATTCTCAAAAAACAAATTCCAAGGCAATAAATTTTACCCAATAAACAAGCTAATATTTTGGTCGTTAATTTCAACAATCCTCTTATTAACCTGAATTGGAGCACGCCCAGCTGAAGAACCTTTCATTACCACAGGACAATTAATTACAGTATTTTATTTTATTTTATTCATTATCATGCCTATCACCTCAAAAACATGAGATAAAATACTTGATTAAGTTAATTAAGCTTTAGAAAGCGAGTACCTTGAAAGTACTAGAAGATAGTTAAATTCTATCATTAACTTACCATACACTTATTTTAATGGTTATAAAATAAGATATATTACTATACCAACAATAAATAATAGACAATTCAAAGAAACAGGTAAAAACAACTTTCAAGTTAAATACATTAATTTATCATAACGGTATCGAGGCAAAGTACCACGAACCCAAATAAAAAGAAACACAAACCCTAAAGTTATTAAATAAAAGGATAGTGAATAAACAGCCCCACCAAAGAAAATCAGTGTAGTAATCAATCTCATAAAAATAATATTTATATATTCAGCTAAAAAAACAAATGCAAAACCTCCACTTCTATATTCAATATTAAATCCAGAAACTAGCTCTCTCTCACCTTCAGCAAAATCAAAAGGGGAACGGTTAGTCTCAGCTAAACAACTAGCAAACCAAAAAAAAAATAATGGTAAAGAAATAAAAATAAACCAGATACCTTCCTGGTAAACGCAAAAATCCTTCAAATCATAAGAACAAATCATAAACAAATAAAAAATTACAATAAGAGACATACTAACTTCATAAGAAACAGTTTGAGCTACAGCACGCATACCCCCTAAAAACGAGTACTTTCTATTAGAAGACCAACCAGAAATCAAAGTCCCATAAACACCAAGACCAGAACAGCAAAAGAAGTATAATATGCCAAACTTAAAGTCCAACACATTAACAAAATAAGGATAAATTAATCATAAACTAAAAGATAGTAATAGTATAAACACAGGGGTTATATAATAAATTATATAATTAGACTTTAACATAAAAGTTTGCTCCTTAAAAAATAACTTCAACCCGTCAGAAAAAGGTTGAAGTAATCCAATAACTCCTACCTTATTAGGCCCCTTGCGCAACTGCGCGTAGCCTAGAACCCTACGTTCTAATAACGTTACAAAGGCGACAGAGATAAGCACAAATACAATTAAAATTAAATAATTAAGCACGAACAATACTGCGTGTAATAATAATTACATAGTTAGATTCTAAATCCAAAACATACATTCTGCCAACACAGTTTAATGATATTCACTTAAATATAAGAACTATTCCCATTACTTGGTCCTTTCGTACTAAAGTAAAGTATATAATTGAGGATAGAAACCAACCTGGCTCACGCCGGTCTGAACTCAGATCATGTAAAGATTCAATGGTCGAACAGACCAAGTTATTTAGCTTCTACACCAAACACTAACTTTAATCCAACATCGAGGTCGCAATCTCCTTCATCGATATGAACTCTCCAAAGGAATTACGCTGTTATCCCTAAGGTAATTTGATCTTATAATCCATAATATAGGATCAATTATACATAAATTAATGAAATAAAGTAAAAGTAAGTTATTAATATTACCATGCCACCCCAGCATAATATTAAAATAAATAAATATTAAAAAAAATAATTATAATTATAATTTTAATATAAAATTCTATAGGGTCTTCTCGTCCATCAAGTAAATCTGATCCTTTTAAATCAGAAGTTAAATTTATCATACTAATTTAAAGAAAGATAAAACCTCGTCCAACCATTCATACAAGCCTTCAATTAAAAGACAAATTATTATGCTACCTTTGCACAGTCAATATACTGCGGCCATTTAATATATAATCATTGGGCAGGTCAGATCTGAAATAAATACACTACAGACCATGTTTTTGTTAAACAGGCGGGATTTATATTTGCCGAGTTCCTATAAATTAACTATCAAAACTACTAATTTTATCATAATTACAAGTAATAACGTATTAAAAAAATTACCCCTATAAAAATATAAATAAATCAAAATAAAACAAAAAATAGAAATAATTATAACAAATTAAATGGCAATTTCTAAGCCTACTTAGTCTAAAATAAATAATTATTATATAAAATTTACCGAGCTAATCCCCGGCAAACTAAGATTATCATAAATAAAATTAATTTATTAATTTCATAATCCTGTATTAAATACATATCTAAGAGAACCAGATATATTAAGGTTGAATAGCATATCACCACTAAACAATTGTTATTAATCATTTTATCACATAAAATTACACAATTGTCTATCTCACTTAATTTCGGGATACTTATTATAAATAAGAAAAATTTAATAAACCCTGATGCAAAAGGTAAGAGATAAATCTACTTCTACTATAAAAACATTATGCCCCTACGGTTCAATTAACTATAATAATAAAAATTAGTTCTATAAGATACTAAAAACAATGATAATTCAATTAATGACAAATAAATTAAAATTTATATAAAAATATTCTATAAATCAGACATGATTGACTTGCACAACCCCAATATTGACGTAACCAATAAACTTCCTAATAAAGACAGCCTGTAATCCCAGATTCACCTTCCGGTAAATCTACTTTGTTACGACTTATCTCACCTTGTTAATGAGAGCGACGGGCGATATGTACATAAATTAGAGCTATAGTCACAAGTTTAAGAAAAAACAAATTACATTCAAATCCCCTTTCATTAATAATAAAAAAATTAAATCCAATAATAAAAAAATTGTAACCCACCTCAACCCTTATACAGCTGCACCTTGACCTAAAATAAATCAAAATATTGATTAAAGAAATTAACCTTACAGTATATTCAAAAATAGAGGTATACAAGCAAAATAAAGGTAGACCCCTCGTGGTTTATCGATTACTGGGCAGGTTCCTCTGATGAGATTAAATTACCGCCAAATCCTTTTAATTTAAAGATCAGCTATTAATCTTAAAGGTATAAATTAAATCATATTATAGTAGGGTATCTAATCCTAGTTTAACATCATGACTTCATATGTAATCAGCAAGATAATAATGATAATAGTTAAGATTCCACTCAATAACTATTAATTTTATTTATATAAAATAAGCCTAAATATTAACCCTAAAATTATTATAAGGACTAATTGTATAACCCTATTAATCTTAAAGGTATAAATTAAATCATATTATAGTAGGGTATCTAATCCTAGTTTAACATCATGACTTCATATGTAATCAGCAAGATAATAATGATAATAGTTAAGATTCCACTCAATAACTATTAATTTTATTTATATAAAATAAGCCTAAATATTAACCCTAAAATTATTATAAGGACTAATTGTTTAACCGCAACTGCTGGCACAAAATTAGTTAGACCTTAATCAATTAACTGGATCATAAATAATTACATTTCCAATTCTACAAATTGTGCCATACACCATTAAGAAAAAATATACATATATAATTCATCAATTAACAATAAAAAGAGCAAGGATCAAACTCACCTTATACGTTATCAGCCATTATATAAAACGGATCTTAACAACCCCCTCCTATCCCTCTCCCAGGCATAGGGTACCATAGGGTACACGGGGTTAATAATTATTTCTACTATTATAAATAGTTACATTATTATCCACTAAGTATCAATATATATTCATAAATAGTTATTTATCATAGGGTTATTTAAAGGTATTCTTCGTTAATTGTAACTCAGATAGGTAAATTCTCCAGGTCCATAGATGTACCACTCTCTTAATACACACATAGGCACTAAGGGGTATAAATAGTCTCATTACAGGCCACTTATAGGTCTCATCCCTTGGATGGGGGGTAGGGGGGGGGGTATTCACACTTAAGTATATAGTCTAGGATTAAATAGAATATAAATAATATTAATAATAATAATTAGTAATTAAATTAAATTCAAACGTTACATTACAAGATATAAAGATCTATATAATTCAGCTATCCCCCTAATAGTGTGTCACAACTATTAGTAGCATAAACCATAAATTCTTAAATTATCAAACATGTAACTTATTAAAATAAGATTTGAGCGGATCATTCACTTTCCTAATTTCTATACTAGTAAGAATCAAACTTACGCATTTGTGGTCAAATCACAACGTGCATCATACACCACAATATAGGTTCCGTCACTCCCCAATTACACAATATATATATATTATGTATGCATATATACGTACGTATACACGTATACATGTATATACACAATCAAGCG